CGTATTCACATACATAAAAGTTATATAAGAACAAGAAAAATTTTTGATTCTTTTTTCTAAAAATGGAAATCAATTTTTTTGGAATAATAAGAGTATTGGAATTATGATACTGATAAAGAAAGAATCGTAATAAATGTAAAGACGGGGCATCTTTCATCCAGTACCGAAGTGTTTGAACCAGGATTTCTAGATGGGCAGGATAAGGTATTAATATATCTAAGACATAATTTAAATGTAAAAAATTGTCCTCTAAAAAAGGAAATATTGAATGAATTGATCGCAAATTCTGAGATTTGACTATTTTTTTATTCTCTAGAGAAGCTCTTAATGGTAGGGAAAATGGAATTTCCACAATGACTGCAAATCCTTCTGATATCATTTGCGAATCAAAATTGTGTTTGTGCCCCCAAAAGTCATTTTTATTAGAATCATTACCCGAAAGAATAAAAAAAGTCTGTTGATACAGCCGAGTAATTAAACGTTTCACATTTAGTAAACTATATTTCCTATCACCTGAAGTTTCCAGCAAAATAGATTTATTTAAACCATGACCATATGCAAACGAAAAAATATATTCCTGAAAGATAAGTGGATAGAAAAAGTTGTATTGCCAAGAACCTTCTAGTTCTATATATCCTTGGAATTCTTCCATTTAAAATAAGACCTAAAAAAGTCAAAAATAGGGGGTTTTTGAGTTATCAAATGATACATAGTGCGATACAGTCAAAACAAGATAATTTTTTATAGATACCTCGGAACTCGGTCAATTCATAGGCGGACTCTCTCTTTTTTTCCATCCCATAATTATTAAAAAATAAAAAAATACGATGGTTAGAAATCCTTTCTTTTTTCAACCCAATCGCTCTTTTGATTTTGGAAAAAATTTCTGTATCAATATACTATTTCTTTTACACATTCATGTCCATCTCCATATGGAGAATGGATAATCTAATAGTTAGGATTCACTAAAAAAAAAATCCACACATGGGAGAATAGTTCCCGCATCAGGCACTAAAAATTTTTAACGTCTAATTAGATGGGGTAATCATTCAAATTATGAAGATAAGCTCGTTGCTCAGTTTTCCACAAAATTAGAACCCATAAGGATAGGGTTCGATCCATTTATTCAATCGACCCAACTTTAAATTCATTACATTTCCTTCCAAGAATTCAAAGAAAGTTTTCTCCCGATTTGATAAGAATGAAATATTCTACGAATTCTCTATTGATACGACATGCTCTTTTTTCCATTAATTTCCGTTCAGGATCAGTCGTGGTCGTATAAACTCTACCAATAATGTAGATGAATCCCTTGCTTCATCCAAATATGTAAAAGATCCTAGCCGCACTTAAAAGCCGAGTACTCTACCGTTGAGTTAGCAACCCCCATATATTATGTCGATACAACCGAGATCAAAAAAGGGATTGGAATCAAAACGGTGAGTTAGCAAGAAATCTAAATAAAGTTTTCGAATAGATTTCCGTTATGAACATAAAAACAAATACCAAGACCAGAGATTCTTAGATAAAAAATTTAGATAGACAAATAGTCTAGATTTTTAGATTCAAATATTTATTTTATATCGGAACAAATTCAATCAATTCTTGAATAAAAAGATTGGCCAGAAGACAAAAAAACCATTTAATTGTTTTATTTCACAATTGAATTATATTTGTTCAATACATTCTTGTCAATATGACTAAAAAAAAGAAAATTACAATATGGCAAAAACGTCCTTTTTTAAAATTATCTTAATTTAAATTGACTAATCTACTTAAAACTCAAATAAAATACAATTATTATATGATAAATATAGAAATACCATAAACATAATCGAAATTTTTAAATCTAAATTCTAACTAGAAAAAACAGCTTGTGTTGGATTGGCACTAAAAAAAAGTTCTACTAAATTACAACCTCATTATTTTTCATTTTTATATTTTATTATAAAAATTTATATTCATAAATTGAACTTTGTTTGATTAAATCTAAATTATTAAAAAACCTTCGCTCTCTTGAAAATATCATAAACAGTTTCTGTAGGTTGAGCACCTTTTTGAATAAAATCTAGAATAGCGGGAACATTTAAATAAGTTTGGTTTTTTATCGGATCATAAAAACCCACTTTCTGCAAATCTCTTCCCTCCCTTCGGGACCTAACATCAATTGCAACAATTCGATAGACGGCTCATTGGGATAGATTAAACCCCCCTTGGAAACGTATAGGAAGTTTTCTCCTCGTACGGCTCGAGAAAAATGATTTGAAATTATATCTATATTCTAAAATATAAATTTGAATGACCAATTAAATAAGCCCATACAATCATCAAATAAAATTAAACTAAGAATTAAGCCCTTTTTCCTCAAAAAATCATTTGTATACTCATAACTCAAGTTTAATAACTTTCAAATAGCTCAAAAGTAAAAAAAGACTTCGGCATTTATCGTTTATTGAGCAGTCTCAAATACCCTTTAGTTGTGTCTGATTTAGAATCAATTTAAATTGATCCAAATCCAATTGTTACGACAATTAAAAAAGAGGATTTCCTTGTTCCGGAAGCCTTTATCTTGTTTTTTTGAATCATTGGGTTTAGACATTACTTCGTTGATTTTTAATCCGTTCAAAAATGGCAGCAACATACCTTTTTGTTATATTATTTATCTCAAAGAATCGAATCATATAAACGGCGGCTTTACGCACGATATATATAAATAAATTTTATCAAAATTTATTAAAAGTTGCTTTATTTTTATCCTTTCGATTTCTATATCAAAGATAACTTACGAAGTTGTTCGGACTTAGTCTTTTGATTGACAGTAACCCTAGACCCCGCCCCCTTGAGAAATAGCTCAATACTTTCTACTCGAGCTCCATCATATAATATTTCCATTCAAACCAGGTTCGAGTGGAACAGAGCAAAAGATGTCGAGTCAAGAGCATCCTTTATTAGAGAATGATGGATATAAGAATCCACAACAGATCATATCCTTCAAGTCGCACGTTGCTTTCTACCACATCGTTTCAAACGAAGTTTTACCATAACATTCCTCGAATTTGGAACCGGTCTGCAGTTGATTCAATTATTGAATCATGAATAGTCATTGGTTCAGTTAAGATAGTTGTTACCTGTATTAGATATAACTGTCTTAAGTTTTTTTAGTAATGTTCTTTTTTTCTAATTTTTAATTAACATTTTTTTAGAAAAAGTTCAAACAATTTACAATAAGACGACCTCCCTACGGGATAAGCTACAATACATAAATCCACCTTTCTTTTCGAACTCAACCTTTAAATATATTTATTACTAAAATGAATAAAAAAACAGAAATTGTATTTGTATTATATTAGAATATTTTTTTATGAGGATGAAGAAAAAAGAACTAACTTCTTTCTATAATTATAATAGAATTATATATATATGACTATTTCTAGATTATATATTCCTATATCATAAGCCACGTTAGAAACAGAAAAAATTTTTATTATTAATATTAAATATAATTAAATATGCTCTGGGACGGAAGGATTCGAACCTCCGAATAGCGGGATCAAAACCCGATGCCTTACCGCTTGGCCACGCCCCACGTCTAGACACTAATAAACACTAATATTGTTGTTGATTATTCGTCAATTCCAGCCCAACTATCTAAAGAATCAATTCGATTCTTTTTTTAACTCCGACACAAGTAGACAGAGACAAAAAAGAATTAATTGATCATTACCTATAATTCCATTAAGATATTATATGAAAGTAGAATTTATTCTATTCTCTATTGAGGATGGAAGGTTTTTTGATTGAGTGAGTAAGTTCAAAAAAAGGAAGGATTTTTCCTTTTTTTTCTTTCTATCAATAACTCAAGCAAAATACAATTTTTTAAAAAACAAAATGTCTGTTATGCTTAATATCTTTAGTTTGATCTGTCTTAATTATCCTCTTTCTTTGAGTAGTTTTTTCTTTGCCAAATTACCAGAAGCCTATGCTTTTTTGAGTCCAATCGTCGATTTTATGCCAGTCATACCTCTATTTTTTTTTCTCTTAGCTTTTGTTTGGCAAGCTGCTGTAAGTTTTCGCTGAGATCTTTTATCTTCTCCTATAAAAATGTTTCGAGAAAGAGGATTCTAATATTAAAGACTTACCATTTGAACCTTTAACTCAAATATGAAAATTTTTGGATAGACACAACCTGTATTATGATCTTCCACAATATCAACAAGTGGATATAAAAAAATAAAATTATTGATAAGTAAGAAAAGAATAGATAAGATAATAATAACTTTAATTTTTATTTATTCTTTCTTTTTAAAAAGTCAGGTTTTTAATTTTGAAAAAGGACTTTCGGCATCAAACCAAATATCAAATTATAGAATATATTATAGATGCGGTATAAAAATAGAGAATCTATTCTCTTAAAAAAAAAATATCTTGGAGATTTGTAATGCTTACTCTCAAACTCTTTGTTTACACAGTAGTGATATTCTTTGTTTCTCTCTTTATTTTTGGATTCCTATCGAATGATCCAGGGCGTAATCCTGGGCGAGAAGACTAAAAAAGGGATTTTTGCGTGATTTTTTTAACTCTTTTTTTTTCAAATTTCATCAAATTAAAATGAAATTTGAAAAAAAAAGAAAACAAATAAAATATTGAGATTAAATTATCAATGTAAAAAATGGAACGCGGAAAGAGAGGGATTCGAACCCTCGGTACGAATAACTCGTACAACGGATTAGCAATCCGACGCTTTCGTCCACTCAGCCATCTCTCCCCCTTCAAAAAAAGACTAAAATATTGATATAATATATTATATCAAAAATAGACAAGTTGTGTAATACAATAATCGAAGAGCAAGTACAAGTTCTATATAAAATTCCAATCAGTTGGCTAAAGAGAAAAATAAGAAAGATTCCATTTTAATTATAAAAATTTCAATTATAAAATAATATAGAAATTCTAGAAAAAAAAGAATTAAAAAATAATGATCGAATGAATATTAATTGAAAAACACACTTATATTTAATATTAATATAAGAAAAGGGGAATATTTTGATTCCCGCGGCCTGGCCGGATCAGTACTTCGCCAGGCCTTTCTTTTATTAAAAAAAAAATGATTGCATTTTTCTGTCTATCTGATTATAGCGTTAGCCCCTTTTCTTGAACCGTATATCAAAACTCCTTCAGGAAAAAAATAGAACTTTTTTTTAGGTTAAAATTCCCATTTTTAACTATCTTTTCGTAATCTCACTTAATCCTCCTACGAAAAAAGCCAATACTCTAAATTTCAGGATTCTTTCTATGATCCACTTTTTATTTTATCTTTTTAGTTTATCATGTCCAGTTTCGGCGTTCGACAAAAGTTATATTTGCATACAATAATCGAACTGTAGCGGGTATAGTTTAGTGGTAAAAGTGTGATTCGTTCTATATAACCCCTTAACTATTAAGGGGTCGCTCGGTTTAATTACTATTTCGACCATAAACTTTATTTCTAAAAAGGAATTAATCCCTTAACTTCAATGACAATTTTGAAGACAATTATACATTCTGGTGATTTGTATCCAAAGGTCAATTAAAAATTGAAATTTTGGATTATGAAATTACGAAACATGAATTTTTAAAAATTGCACTAATATTTACAATTGAATGAGTATAAGTAAGAAATCCATGGATAAAGATATAAAAATGCGTTTATCATCGTAACTAAATCTTCAGATTTTTTTATATTATATATAATATATAAAGAAAGCGAGGCAAAATGGCTATTAAATGATGACTCTAGTTTAATAGAGGCTTCTATCTACATATTTATTTTAGCTCGGTAGAAACAAAAAACTTTTCCTTAGGATTCTTTTAACTAGAAATAGAGAACGAAGTAACTAGAAAGATTCTTTGAATCGCCTCTTCTAGAAGGATCATCTAGAAAGCAAGTTGTTTTGAAGTGAATTTCTTGTATTCATACAAAAAGCTGACATAGATGTTATGGGGTGAAAATTTTGTTTGTTCCCGCCTTAAATTTTTATCTGGGAAGTTTTCCCTTTTCCATAAAGGAGCCGAATGAAACCAAAGTTTCATGTTCGGTTTTGAATTAGAGGCGTTAAATTAAAAAGAATAAACCAGCGTCGACTATAACCCCTAGCCTTCCAAGCTAACGATGCGGGTTCGATTCCCGCTACCCGCTATATTTTTTATTATATTGATAAATTAATAATTATTGAGTTGAATACGTAATTTTAAAAATTGTCTGATCTCACATACAATTCGATTGTTTTTTCAGAACAAGATACTAAAGTATAAAGGCGAAAACTCGGAATAAAACGAAAAGCGTCCATTGTCTAATGGATAGGACAGAGGTCTTCTAAACCTTTGGTATAGGTTCAAATCCTATTGGACGCAATTTATTTCCATATGTTTTTTTTCATGTATAAATTTTATATTAATTTTCTTTTATATTAAATAAAATCTAATAAATTCTAATAATTTAAGAGGGATCAATTTAGTTATGCTTGTTCCTGAAGTAGAAAGCGTTCCATCTGTTCTTGAATAGCTTCTTTTAAAAGGGCTTCTGCTTCCTCAGTAAATGTTTTAGTAGAAGAGATAATTTCTTGGAACTGCGGTTTGTTTGTTTTTAAGTAAGTACGTAATTCAACAACAAATTTCCTTACCTGTCCTATTTCTAATGAATCAAGATAACCATTCGTTCCGGTATAAATAGTCATTATCTGTTCTTCTACCGTAAGAGGGGCGGATTGAGGTTGTTTGAGCAATTCACGTAATCGTTGACCTCTTGCCAATTGATTCTGAGTAGCTTTATCAAGATCAGAAGCAAATTGTGCAAAGGCTTCTAATTCTGCGAATTGTGCCAGTTCCAATTTTAATTTACCGGCTACTTGTTTCATGGCTTTAATTTGAGCCGCGGATCCTACTCTAGAAACAGAAATACCCACATTAATGGCTGGTCTGATTCCAGCATTAAAGAGATCAGCGGATAAAAAAATTTGTCCATCTGTAATAGAAATTACATTAGTAGGAATATAGGCCGAAACATCTCCGGATTGGGTTTCTACTATTGGTAAAGCAGTCATACTTCCTTCACCTAAAAAAGAACTTGATTTAGCAGCTCTTTCCAAAAGTCTTGAATGTAAATAAAAAACATCTCCTGGGTAAGCTTCACGGCCCGGGGGTCTTCGTAATAGAAGAGACATTTGTCGGTAAGCTTGTGCTTGTTTAGAAAGATCATCATAAATTATTAAAGTGTGTCGTTCGCGGTACATAAAATATTCCGCCAGTGCCGCTCCGGTATAAGGGGCAAGGTACTGTAATGTAGCGGGGGCATCCGCCGTTTCGGCTACCACAATAGTGTATTCCATTGCCCCTCTTTCCTGGAAAGTATTAACTACCTGCGCCACAGAAGATGCTTTTTGACCAATAGCCACATAAACACATATTACATTTTTCCCTTGTTGGTTCAGAATCGTATCTGTAGCTACTGCTGTTTTACCAGTTTGTCTGTCCCCAATAATTAATTCTCGCTGACCGCGTCCTATAGGAATCATTGAATCAATAGCAATAAGCCCGGTTTGAAGAGGCTCATATACAGAACGTCTCGAAATAATACCGGGAGCGGGAGATTCAATTAAGCGAGATTCAGAAGTTGAAATTTCACCTCTACCATCAATAGGTTTAGCAAGGGCATTTATAACACGACCCAGATAAGCATCACTAACAGGGATCTGAGCAATTCTTCCTGTTGCTTTTACAGAACTTCCTTCTTGTATCATCAAACCATCACCCATTAATACAACACCAACATTATTTGATTCCAAATTCAGAGCAATACCTATTGTCCCTTCTTCAAATTCTACTAATTCACCTGCCATTACTTCATCAAGGCCGTGAATACGAGCAATGCCGTCACCTACTTGAAGTACGGTACCGGTATTTACAACTTTTACTTCTCGAGTATACCCTTCAATACGTTCACGGATAATATTGCTAATTTCATCTGCTCGAATAGTTACCATGAGTCTTTCTTATTTTTTTGTGGAAACACAAAAATAATACCTAGAGTAGAAGAAAAGGACTAATCAGTTATTTCGTTCAGCGCCCCAAACATACCAATATTAGCATTAATGGTACGGAAATGTAACTCGTTGTTCAAACAACTATTCAGAGTTCCTAAAGCTCCTTGTAAAGCTTGTTGGAAAACCCGCTGTCGGACTTGATTAATGGTTCTTTGTTGTTCAAAATGAATGGTTTCATTTTTGTAATTTTCTAATTGTTCTAAAGTTTTATAAGTTGAATTAATCAAATTCATTTTTTCTCGTTCTATTTCCAAATATCCATTCACTCGAAATTGATCCGCTTCTATTTCTATTTTCCTTAAACGAGCCCGGGCTTTTTCCAATTGTTCCATAGCCCTTCCGCGCAGTTCTTCTGAATTTCTAATAGTATTCAAGATCCTCTGTTTTCGATTATCTAATAAATCACTTAATGAAAGTAGATTATCTTTCCATTCATTTCAAAATGTTCATGATCCCTTCCCGAACCAAACTTGAATTTTTTAATTCATTTGGCTCTCACGCTCAATTACTTCAATCATTTATAGTGAATTTTGATCTTTTTTGAATGTAATGAACCTATCCTCTCTTCTCTGCTCATATTAAAAAAATTGACACAGATCACTAATAAAAACTATAATATTTCGGAGGACTCTTCTGACCACACACAAAAAAGTAATTGTCAGCCAAATTGTTTTTTTTCTTCAAATCCAAAACTGTTTCTTCTTTTATATGTAGGTCATCGACTCAGCCTTTATTGCCATTTGTTAATATATAATAGTTAAAATTTAAAATTAAAAAGAAAATATAAATATTATAATAATAAAAGGGGACTCAAATCATTTTATCGCCATGAGTGCTCTATATCGATAAAATTTTTAGTTTAAACTGTCTCGGTATTAACATAGTGGTAGAAAGAATACGCTGCTGTGCTTGAACTTCAAACGGTTTAGTTTTAACCATGTTAATGGGCCCACATTATTGGTTGATAGAGAATCAAAGTTTATTTACCAACAACTCACGAAATGCTATGGTTCTTACATATAATTTATTTTTTAGTCAGAAGTAATTCGCGAAATCATGTACCTTTAGTCCCTAGTTATAAAGAAAAAAGGGTACAGCTGGTTGAATCCAACCTATTCTTGAAATAAACAACCCGCACACACTCCCTTTCCAAAAAAGATCAATACACCAATCACTATACTAAGATTTATTAGATTTGTTGCTAAAATATCGGTATTAAAACCTAAACTCTCGGCGGATGGCCAGTGACCCAAGAAAACGAAAGAATCGGTTACATTTTTCATATGATCTCCTTTTATAGATAAACTAAAAAAATCATTGTATTGCTTCACTTATTTACTACTTCTAAATTGAAAATAGGTTCGAAATGAATTTCATGAATTTTCGTTTTTCAATTGAGATTCCCAATTAAGAATAATACTAAAATTATTATTTATTGGAATTAATTGAAATAAATAATAATGGAATGAATTAGGTACTAGGTTTCATGTGAATTTTGAAATAGCTCCTTTGGTTGGAATACTTCTGCTTTGGACTAAGTAAGGGGAAGGAAGGAAGACAAGGAGTGGGTAACACTCATTCTTCATCTTCAAATCAGTCCTTCCCTTGGATTATTTTCTGAATTAATAAGTATAAGTAATTATGTAGGGGCGAAATTTTAATATAAAGCGAAAAAACAACCTGAACGTCCGCGATCATAAAAAAAAGACATATTTTTGAGGTTTCTTTTCTCAGATTAAACAAAAGGATTTGCAAATAAAAGGGCTAATGCTACAACCAATCCATAAATTGTTAAAGCTTCCATAAAAGCTAAACTAAGTAATAAAGTACCTCGTATTTTTCCCTCTGCTTCGGGCTGTCTCGCAATACCTTCTACAGCTTGGCCGGCGGCAGTACCTTGACCAACTCCAGGTCCAATAGAAGCAAGCCCTACAGCCAATCCAGCAGCAATAACGGAAGCGGCAGAAATCAGTGGATTCATGATAGATAAGTTCCTCACACACAAAAAAATAAAGGGTTAATGATACAATCAACCGAGGAATTAGTATTTAATTATTCCATTGTAATAGGTAATCGAATAAAAAGATTTTTAAATGCCGAATTTGAAGTAAGATATTTATTTTTGTGAATCATTAGAATTATTAGAAAGGCTTCATCTTTTTTAGTTACTAATTGAAGAGTCTTTCTGACTCAATCCAACTTGAATTTATCCGTTTCCTTTTTCTTTATTTTATCTGTTTATTTCTTTTTTTTTTTATTCAGAGTTATAAATGAAACAAACAGAAAAGCCTCGGTCGGTATCTCTATCTAAATTCAACTGGGGCAAATTAAATATTCGTTGATATATAACTTATCAATATCTAATATCAAATATACATATGTTTCTTACATAACGTAAACCGCCTATTGTATCTTAAATTCAATCCTATTTTCTAATGATTCTTCGAAACATCCAATCGAATCTATAACCATTAGATTCCACATATTTCGCGCAATCGTTCTCTACTAACCAACTCTTTTTTTTTACACATCTCGACCAGAATATTTTTTGTATTACCATTAGATTCTATCAAGATGCTCTATTTAGACTATCTTGATAAAATCTAATGGTAATAGAGTCTCTTGATTGAGCCACACATTATTCGATCTAAACTAAAAAAGAGACTCTTCCTAAGACTAATCAATGATGACCCTCCATGGATTCGCCTATATAAGCTGCGGCTAAAGTTGCAAAAATAAGAGCCTGAATCCCGCTTGTAAATAATCCCAGGAACATGACAGGTATAGGAACCACTAAAGGGACTAAAGACACAAGAACAACAACGACTAATTCATCCGCCAATATATTTCCAAAAAGTCGAAAACTAAGTGATAGAGGTTTTGTAAAATCTTCTAAAACATTAATGGGTAAAAGAATTGGAGTTGGTTGAATGTATTTACCAAAATAACCTAATCCTTTTTTTGTAAGACCCGCATAGAAATAGGCTACTGATGTTAGTAAGGCTAAAGCAACAGTAGTATTTATATCATTCGTGGGTGCGGCTAATTCCCCGTGAGGTAACTGGATAATTTTCCAAGGCAAAAGGGCTCCCGACCAATTAGAAACAAAAATAAATAGAAACAGAGTTCCAATAAAAGGAACCCAAGGGCGATATTCTTCTCCAATTTGGGTTTTGCTCACGTCTCGAATGAATTCAAGTACATATTCAAAGAAATTCTGACCGCCTGTCGGAATGGTTTGTGGATTCCGAACAGCTATAACAGCTGAACCTAGTAAAATAGCAATTACAACCCAAGAAGTTATAAGTACCTGGCCATGGATTTGGAAATCTCCTATTTGCCAATAAAAATGTTGACCTACTTCCACACCAGACATATCATATAATCCCTTTAGTGTGTTGATTGAATATGATAGAATATTCATATTGTCCTCTGACATAAATATAACTTAAAAAAATTATTTTGATTCAACCATCTTTTTTCTCGACTTTTTTTAGGATACCTATTAATCACATAATATCCCCAGCCCTTTATTATTATATATAGTTTTTTATAGTGATATTTCAGAATAACCAATTCTAGTATAAATTATCGTAATTGAATTGTTGATTTCATAATCAAATCAAGGATTTCTTACATAGTTAGAACGACCTTCACAAATTGCAAATACTAACTTGGTAAGAATGAATCGAATTGAAGATATAGCATCGTCGTTTGCCGGAATAGAGATATCGGCGAGGTCCGGGTCACAATTTGTATCGATTAAACAAATCGTTGGAATTCCCAACGTAATACATTCTCGAAGGGCCGTATATTCTTCTTGTTGATCAACGATGATTACAATATCAGGTAACTCTGTCATATATTTAATCCCGCCCAGATATGTTTGCAAGTGAGATAATTGTCTCTTCAACACCGCGGCATCTCTCTTCGGGAGACGGGCGAGTCTCCCCACCTTTTGTTCCATTCTTAAGTCCCTGAATTTATGAAGTCTTGTTTCTGTAGTGGACCAATTGGTTAACATACCTCCAAGCCACTTTTTATTAACATAATGACATCGAGCCCTTACTGCAGCCCATGCTACTGAATCGGCTGCTTTATTTTTTGTCCCAACAATTAAAAATTGTTTTCCTCTACTTGCTGCATCAAAAACTAAATCACAAGCCTCTAATAAAAAACGAGCAGTTCTGGTAAGATTTATAATATGAATACCCTTACATTTTGCAGAGATATAAGGTGACATTCGAGGATTCCATTTTCGAGTACCGTGACCAAAATGAACTCCCGCCTCCATCATCTCTTCCAAATTTATGTTCCAATATCTTCTTGTCATTTCTCCACACACTTTAACTCTTTTTTTTTTAAAGAGATGAGATATCCTGAAATAAAAAATTGTTCCGACGGAACCTTCTTTATTTAACTTTTAAGATTGGCCGTTGATACACAACCCAAAGTATAAATTCCTTTCTATTCATTATTTTTTTTTTAGTTTCTGTATTTTATTACATTAAAAAATGAATAAGAATAATTTCTTAAATTTATATAACAAAGATAAATAAAAAGGATGAATCTCTTCTGTTAAATTCCCAAAATCATTGTTGTTTTGATCTATCACCTAAATTCTTTGAAAAACAAAAATCGAAAAATTCTTTGTGGTAAAACAAAATATCTCTCATTTCGTCCCCGAATATATTCTTGTTTTTTGTTTTCAAGGGAATGCTGCGGTGTATGAATCCCTTGAATCCAGTACCAACGGGTATCATCCCCCCCAGAACAACGTTTTCTTTTAATCCTTTCAACCAATCAATACGGCCTCGCAGAGCAGCTTTTGATAAAACTCGAGCAGTTTCTTGAAAACTTGCTTCGGATATAAAACTTTGAGTATTCAGAGATGCTCTCGTTATTCCCAATAAGATAGTTCGGTAACAGATCGCTTCTTCCAAAGCACGCCCTGCCCGTTCTGCTCGAAACAATCCAATTAGTTCTCCGGGTAAAAAAACATTAGACATTCCATCCTCGGAAACCAAGACTTTTGATGTTATTTGCCGTACAATAATTTCGATATGCCGATTATGGATCTGCACCCCCTGGGATCGATAAACCTTTTGGATCTTATTAACCAAAGAGATACGACTTTGCGCTATAGTTAGTTCAGCCCCAACCAAGAATCCCCACGGAATTCCAAGATTTTTTTTTAGACGCTCGTTCCAACCATTAATCCTCTTTTCTAGATTCATTGATATTGAATCAACCGAACGAACTTCTAAGACTTGTTCCACTTTTGGCAAACCTTGGGTTATATCCCCAGACCTCGATTTTTCATATATAAATGTAACTAAAGTATCCCCTTCATAAATGATTTCTCCATAATGTCCATGAACTGTTGCTCCTGGGGTAGACAAGCGCGGTTTAGCCGATCTTATTACTATAGAATCAAACTGAATAATTAGAACTTGACCTGATTTTAAGTGCAGTCCATTTTTTGTTATACATACATTTTCACAAAGAAATTGTCCAAGACGGATTTTTGTAGATATCTCCTCACAAAAATGGTAATGAAGAAAATACCAATGCAAATAAAATGGATTCAAAATGATGGTACTACAAAAATCGGGATTATAAATTCTTACATTTTCATCCATTAAATAATATTGACATTTAAGGGCTTGAAAGGTTTGTTTTAAATTGTCAAGTTGTAAATCTGATACCAAGATCTGATTATGAGTTATTAAAGGGTACAATAAAAAAAAATTCGCAAATGGAAGGACTGTTCCTAAAGGACCTAATGAATTATTAATTGAAATTGGGCGATCTTTTTTAATGGATTGTTTGTGATATTTTACACCGTTGAGTGTGAATGGACCCATTCGAAAACAATTGGATGATGACAAAATTATAAAAAACCGACATTCCTTGTTTTTATCCAACAACGTACGCACAGTTCCTTGATTTTGGTTAAATGATGATGATTGTTGAAGTTTTATCTTTGAAGAAATGGAAAAAAATGGATTCATATTGGTATGCTCTGATCCATCATCAAAAAAAAGGGAGGGATCATCCCTTTTCCCGATATACGAAAGAGCCCCTTTCACTAAATTGATCCTTAGGAAATATTGAATCATACCCTTTGCCCCTACTTCAACAAAAGAAGCGCGGGCCTCTTCGATAGAAGAACTTTTTTTGTCTTGGTCCCAACTCAATACTAAACAAGTACGTACTAATTGAATACTTGTGTCAGAACTTCCCCGAGTTACTTTGCCATTTCCATAAAGGATATAATTGAAAACTCGAAGTTGCACATTATCTCTTTCTTTCAACAGATCCTTAGGGAAAAGTGTTGCTAAATTAATACCGTCCGTTATTTCATATGTGACTACGGGTCGAACCAAAACAAAATACTTTTTCTTAGTGGGGGTGATCCTTTGGACATAGAGCCCTTTTTTTAAATTTTTTGATTCCTTGTAATTGGGCTTTCCTGGTGGTATCAAAATGCCGCTGTGTCGGGATATCTTATCTGTCTCCCCAGGAAAATATATATCGCCAGAAAAAATTTTAAGTTCAATCTTTTTTTTTTTCCTCTCCACCCGAACCACTCCGCCTACTCGGCTTCGTGTATTTAAAGTAATTTTCGTATCTACTCCAATGATACTATTGTTCCGTACCATTATCGAAGAAGATCCGGATAAGATATGTACTTCCTCGGAAATGAAAAAAAATCGATCTACTTTCATTTGGGATTTTGGTCTAAATTCTTTGACTCCTTTATACTCAAGCAAATCTTCTTTTTTAACAATGGAATGCATCTCTATAGTCCCGTATTTAGTAATTCCCGAATTTTTTGTTCGGTATCGAGGATCCTCGAAAAAAGCAAAAATACTATTTCTACGGAAAAGACCATTTATGGGTATTTCAATCGAGATACCGGAGGAAAGGGACATTAATTTTTTTTCTCGTTCTTGACTCGATTGAAATTGAAATGGAATGATTAATCTATTTTTTCGCCTCTTTGCCAATAAATCGTAGTTTTTTGAAGGATATATGTGATTACAATGACCCATTCGATTACGTTCTGAATAATTCGGAATTTTATGTTCTTTTTTACTCGATTTTATAATAGACGGGTCCAATAATTTATCTTTTACTTGATCATTAATCATTGAGAAATTAGAGATATCTATTTGTTCCAAAGAAAGAGAATGGGTGTTTATTTGATCTTGATCCTTGTGGAGTGAAAAGGATACTATATTGGGTCTGTATGGCCTTCCTGATAATATCCATAAACGGCTTGCTTTTGGTAAGAGATGAACATTACCATATGTAAATTCCGGTGCATGATAAACATCGGTACTCCAGTGCATTTCTCCTTCTGAGTCAGAATAAATATGTTTTCGAACTTTTTCCTTAAAATTGAGAGTCGATGCCCCCGCGCGAATTTCGGCAATTACTTGTTCAGATTCAACACACTGATCGTTTTGAACTAAAAGAAAACTTTTTGGCGGAATAGTCACATTATGTAGAATATCTTCGCTCTCAATAGTGACATACAAGTCTATATAACATAGAAAGGCAGGGTGGCCATGACGTGTACGTGTGGGATGAACCAACTCCTCATTAAATTTTATTTTTCCGTTAGAGGGGGCTCGTACATGTTCTGCGGTACCCCCTGTGAATACTCCGCCCGTATGAAAAGTTCTTAATGTTAGTTGAGTACCGGGCTCTCCAATGGATTGACCCGCAATAATACCTACGGCTTCTCCCAATTCGACCAGGTCACCGTGAGTAGGACTTCGGCCATAACATAATCGACAGATCCAAGACGTACTCCTACAAGTAAAAGGAGTTCGAATAGCTATTGGTTGAGTTCGAAAGGTTATGAATCGATTTACAAGACCAACCCCGATATCTTGATTTCGGGTCGCAATGCACCGCGAACCCAGATATATATCGTCTGCTAATACGCGACCTATTAATGTTTGGGTAAAAATTCTTTCCGGCATCATACCGTTTCGAGGACTTACAGAAATACTCCGAATAGTGCCACAATCTGTTCTACGTACAACAATATGTTGAACGACTTCGACAAGCCTGCGCGTAAGATATCCAGCATCTGATGTTCGTACAGCCGTATCCACAACCCCTTTGCGGGCTCCGTAACACGAAATTATATATTCTGTTAAAGAGAGTCCTTCGCGTAAATTGCTTTGAATAGGTAAATCAATCATTTGTCCTTGGGGATCTGACATTAATCCTCTCATACCTAGTAATTGATGTACTTGAGACACATTTCCTCTAGCTCCCGAAAAAGACATTATATGGACTGGATTATAAGGGTCAGTCATCCTAAAATTAGGATTCATTTCTTGTCGCAAATATTCACTTGTAGAATACCATATCTCAATGGATTGGCGTAATTTTTCTACTGCATGTACATTCCCATAATGATGTTGTTTTTCTAAAATAAAACTTTGCTGTTCAGCATCTTGAACTAGCCATCCTTTAGAAGGTATTGTTAAAAGATCATCAATTCCTAATGAAATGGATGTAGCAGTAGCTTGCTGAAAACCTAGAGTCTTTAATTGATCTAGGATGTGTGCTGTATATGCCATTCCAAAGTGATCTATTAATCTGCTAATAAGTCGTTTCATGGCAGTTCCATCTATTGATTTATTGTGAAAGACCAAATGGGTCCGTTCTGCCATAAGTACCTCCATATTCCGCTAAGTAGAATTAGACAATGAATGGGTTTGAGTTAATGATTAGAAAACTTCCTTATTCACTGAAAAATAAAAAAAAATTGTGATACTAGTTGAACCCGAAAGACTCGAATTCCATAAGTACGGTATTATTAAGTACCATATGAACAGGCTCGACAAAATCCTTGTATAGCTTCGTCAATTTCTCGATAAAGATAAATATGACCAACAGTAGTTCGAATGTATATAAAAAGAATTTCTTTTGTTATATTTCTTATTATTAAATAGTGTGCATAAATCTCATGATAGGTACCCAAGGATTCATAGTGAACTTCGACGGGAGTTTCTCTTGAAGCAATAATACGTTGATCTAGTCGCCACCGAAGCCACAAAGGACTATCTAAATTTATTCTTTTCTGACGATAAGATCCAATTGCATCATAGGAATCACAAAAAAAGGGTTCTTCCATATCCTTATAATTCTTATCGTCAATTCTTTCATTTACGTAGTTTTTGCAATTCCAAGGATTATATCTATTTGCACAAATACCTCGTCGAGTCCCGCTGGTTAATATATAGAGTCCGATAAGCATATCTTGCGTTGGTACGGAAATGGGATCCCCAATAGCTGGCGACAAAAGATTCATATGAGAAAACATAAGTAAGCGAGCCTCTGTTTGAGCCTCTAAGGATAAAGGTACATGAACAGCCATTTGATCCCCATCAAAG